TCGGCTCGTTGCATACCTTGATCCACTACCGTCCGAATAGCATTTCCTGCTGCGGTTTGTGCCGCAAAGGGTGTCCCTCTTCTTGTACCCTTGAATCCACAAGTACCGGCGGAGGACCAAGAAATTACCCGGCCTCGTACATCTGTAACAGTCACAATGGTATTGTTGAAACTTGCTTGAACATGAATAACCCCTTTTGGTATTCTACGCGCACTCTTACGTAAACCAATACGCCCATTCCTACGTGAACCGATTCTGGGTGCGGGTTTTGCCATATTTTATCGTCTCATAAATATAAGTCAGAGGTATATGGATATATCCATTTCATGCCAAAACGGATCTTTTCCGCTTTTTTTTATTTGTATATTGGGTCCCTTAGGGAGTCTCTTTTATTTTATAAAGATTATCCTTGTCTTTGTTTATGTCTCGGGTTGGAACAAATTACTATAATTCGTCCCCGTCTACGGATCAGTCTACATTTTTCACAAATTTTACGAATGGAGGCCCTTATTTTCATATTTGTCATTCCTTAACTGAATTTAAAATTTACTTATTTGAAGAAAATTAGTTTCTGGAAATTTGAAACTTTCGGATTGTATCCCTCCGAAAGGAATATTGAAGTTGAAAAAAAAAAACCACCTAATCGTTTGAATCCTTGTTTCGGAGTCTAGAAACTATACGCCCTTTGGTTGAATCATAATGACTTCTTTCAATTTTTACTCTATCTTCCGTTGGTATACGTATAAAACTACGTTGAATCCTTCCTGAACCATAACCTAGAATCCGATCTTCATTATCTAAATGAATTCGAAGCATACCATTCGGAAGTGATTCAGGAATTAAACTTTCATGAATCCAGTTTTCTTTTTTCATTCGCGGTAAAACCTCCTTGAAGTATTAACTAATGTAAGAGGAGAGTGAGAATAGAAACCCGTTCTTTATCTTTTTTTTTCACAAATAGTAAAGTTCCATATCTTAATTTGGATATAAGAAAGCTTACCATATATAACACAAAATTTCTCCGCCGATTCCTTCTAGTCGGGCCTCTCGGTCCGTCATTATACCCCGAGAGGTAGAAAGAATTACAATCCCCATCCCACCTAAAATTCTAGGAATTCGTTGATAACTAGAATAGATTCGTAGACCGGGTCGACTGATCCGTTTTAAATTTAAAACAGTTTTACATGGACCTTTCCTATTCCTTCTATGCCGTAGGGTTAAAACCAAAAAATATTTGTTGTTTTCCTGATGTTTCCTCACATTTTCAATAAAACCTTCTCTTAACAGTATTTTAACAAGGTTTTCGGTGATGTTAGTAGATGGTATTCGAACTGTTCCTTTTCTATTCATGTCAGCATTGCGTATAGAAGTTATTATATCAGCAATAGTGTCTTTACCCATGATAAATTAAAATTATTGTTACCCCCGAACTTTGATATAATCAACATGCTTTTTTCTTTCTATTTTATGAATCGTTAAAGATATATGCGTGAGACAAATTTACTAATTAATCTAGTTTACTCTATTCATATTTTATTCAAATGCTATAATAGCATTAGAGTCTCCGTTTTATTAGACTTATAATACTTCAGGTGCTAATGAAACTATTTTAGTGAAATTTAACTGTCTCAATTCCCGTGCGATCGCACCAAAAATTCTAGTTCCTTTGGGATTTCCTTCTTGATCAATAACAACCGCAGCATTGTCATCATATCGTAGTATCATACCGTTGTCACGTTTGAGTTCTTTACAAGTACGTACAATTACAGCTCTGATCACTTCGGATTTTTCTAGAGGTGTATTTGGTATTGCTTCCTTGATTACAGCAACAATAACGTCACCAATATGAGCATATCGTCGATTACTAGCTCCTATGATTCGAATACACATTAATTGTCGGGCCCCGCTGTTATCCGCTACATTTAAGTGGGTTTGAGGTTGAATCATATCATTTTTTTTTATTTGCTCTTTCACTGCGAAGGGGCTAAGTAAAAAAAGAAATATTGTTTGTCCAAAACAAAAAAAAAAAGAAACCTATAATTTTGTTTTTTTTTTTCATTCAAAAGATTTCTTTTCTTCGGTTATACATTCTTATCCCGAAATAATGAATTGCGTTCGTATAGGCATTTTGGATGCCGCTATTGAAATAGCCTTTCTGGCTACATTTTCTGCTACTCCACCCATTTCATAAAGTATTCTACCCGGTTTAACGATAGCTACCCAATATTCGGGAGATCCTTTACCGGAACCCATACGCGTTTCCGCGGGTCTTACTGTAACAGGTTTGTCTGGAAATATACGTACCCATATTTTTCCGCCGCGGCGTATGTTTCGTGTCATTGCTCGCCGCCCTGCTTCTATTTGTCTAGACGTGATCCACGCGGGTTCAAGTGCCTGAAGAGCATATCTACCAAAGCAAATACGATTACCTCGATAAGATATTCCTTTCATTCTTCCTCTATGTTGTTTACGGAATCTGGCTCTTTTGGGGTTATAGTTGATGGTTCTTTTTCAATTTCAATTCCATCTCTACTACAGAACCGGACATGAGAGTTTCTTCTCATCCAGCTCCTCGCGAATGAAAAATAACAATTATAACATGGTATACATGTATTTAATGAATAATATACTGAATCGTGGGAGTCTTTGAGATTTTATCTAATATCTAATCTATTAGAAATTTGTATATCTTGTTTTGATAGTTTATATAAAAAAAACTAAACATGTATTCAATTTCTATTTATTTATAGTTATAGATAATTATTTTATAGATTAGTTAGAGATAATAGATAATAATAATAGAATTTCGTTTTATTATAACGAGTATTTATTTTGTTTTGTCTTTTTTATTATCATATTATATTGGATCTATCAAAATTTAGAAATCCAATAAAATAAAAACTTTCGCGGGCGAATATTTACTCTTTCCATATCTATTTCAGTTGTAGGGTTATCCTATGACATGGCCTCTCAGAATAAAAGTGGATTGGTCCCGGGTTCGTTTCGCCATCCTACCCAATGAATTATTAGGATTCGTTTTCAATAGAATCTTCTGCATCCACGGGTTCCGTCGTTCCCATCGCTTCGCGATTAATGGTTAGGCCTGAATTCTACAGCGGAGCTCCTAATGAAAATGAAACGTGTTATTGAGTCAATTTTCTCAGTCTTTGTGGACCCGGGGCTCTTGACTTTTTTTGTTCTATGAACAAATTCATCGAATTATAGATCAATCAAATTAGTATTGATGCTTTATTACGCTATCCTTTATAAGATCGCTCAGAGACCTTACATATTGGAATCATATAGCATTAGTATTCTTTTTCTCTCTTTCTCTCACCCTTCCATTTATCTGCATTCTTTTTGTTATTGCTTCACAACTTAAAATCAGATTGGTTTTTATTTTTTTTGCTTGTTTATGCAAACAAAAATTCAGTTGCTACAATGATATGATCAATATATCATATCGTGACTAGTTCTTTAGATCCAGATAATATGAAGCGGTGAGTTGGTTATTAGTTCGATAGTTATTAGTTCATACTATGGGCCAGTCCGTTTTTTTGACTACTAACCCTACAAAAACCAACGAGTCACACACTAAGCATAGCAATTCTATCAATATAAAAAAATGAATTGAATTTTTATTCAACCTTATAGAATTGCCCATTTTTTTTTTGATTTAACAGAAAAAGAATGAAAGAGTTTGTCATTTTTTGCTTTTTTATTTCCGATAGAACGTAAAGACAAGTCAAATAAAGGCTTAGGCTTCCTCGTCTACAAATATCCAAATTTTGATGCCTAATACCCCATAGATAGTTCCAACTGCATAGGAACAATAATCAATTTTAGCTCGAATGGTTTGTAGAGGAACTCTACCCTCTCTGATCCATTCGACACGCGCAATCTCTTTTCCGTCGATACGTCCTGCAATTTGTACTTGAATTCCTTTTGTACCTGCTTGTTCAGTTAATTCAATAGCCTTTTTCATTGCTTTTCGAAATGAAACCCTATTCTTTAATTGTCCGGCTATAAATTCGGCGAGAATATTAGGGTGTCCATAAGGGTTTGTAATTCTTGTAAGAGCAATGTTGAGTTTTCGGTTTACACAATTAATTTCTTTTTGTACATCTATCTGCAATTCTTCGATTCTTCGAGGCCCACCTTTACCTTCTAGTAATAATTTTGGGAATCCCATATAGATTATGACCTGAATCAAATCGATTCTTTTTTGAATCTTTATGCATGCAATTCCCTCAACACCAGAGGATATTTGAATATTTTTTTGTACATAATTCTTGATCCAATCTCGGATTTTTTGATCTTCTTGTAGCCCTTCGGAATAATTTTGTGGTTGTGCAAACCAAAGAGAATGATGACCTTGGGTTGCACCAAGTCTGAAACCAAGTGGATTTATTTTTTGTCCCATAATCTCCCAATACTATATATATCATGACACGTCATATCCGTGTACTTACTTATTTTTATTTCTCCATACGTTGCCTTTGAAGTATAATATGGCGTATTTGGCTCCTTTATACTTCCTTTTTTATACTTCCTTTACAGATATATCTTTTAATCCAATAGTTATATGAAAAACGGGTCTTTTTATCGGATAACTGCGCCCTCGAGCTCGAGGTTTTAATTTTTTCACAGCTTCACGACTTCCGCTTTGCTAATGATTAAACTTGCTTCGTTTAAACCGACATTGTGAATAGCATTTGTTGCTGCAGAATAAACCAATTTTAAAATTGGATAACTCACTCGATAAGGCATAAGTTCGAGTCTCATACGTCTTTCTTCGTATAAACGTCCACAAATCTGATCAATTTCAATTACTCTTTCTGCTTTATTAGCAGACATACATATATGTTTACTTAAAGCGCATATATATTTCGGTATATGGATTCTTCTTTATCATAAGATTTGCCTCTCGCTAATAAACAATAAGCATCTATATTCACTTTTATTAACTACTCTTATTTTAACGACGAGATCTATTATCA